ATTAAAAAGAAACTTTGGGATTGCTGAATCACAGACAAAAAAAAGAAAAAATAAACATATAAAGCAACGGAGCCATCATAGTATTTTTGAATTCCTCCGAAAGGAAGGATGGCAATTTGATTATTTACCCATCTGAGTCTGATAGATTCTATTTTTCTCTTTCTTCAATGGGGGTCAATTTTCTTGTAGAGCCGTATGCACAAAAGATGCCTGTACGGTTGTTCAATTCTATCTTTTTTCTATTCTTTATCTTTCTTTTCTCTTTGCTTTATCATGCGAGATAGGGGAAGCTTTTATTTTGTTATATCATCAGGGTAATGATACATGAACCTTATAGTGGTTTTTATATGGCACAAGTAGGCGAATTTGTCCTGGAAGCGATAGAAATGGCGAAACTGCGTGAAACCCTCACAAGGGTTTATGCAGAAAAAACGGGCCAACCCGTGTGGGTTATACACGAAGATATGGAAAGAGATATTTTTATGTCAGCAACAGAAGCCCAAGCTTATGGAATTGTTGATTTTGTAGCGGTTCAAGGAAAAGAACATGGATTTCACGCAAATCTGTGATTTGAGATTTTATCTTCGAATTGAATATTCTATTAAATAGAAGTAATTCACCATCATTCGGTTAGGATCAATCTAAACCAACCCATCATATTATGTATACGATTCAACATGCCAACTATTAAACAACTTATTAGAAATACAAGACAGCCAATCAGAAATGTCACGAAATCCCCCGCTCTTCGGGGGTGCCCTCAGCGTCGAGGAACATGTACTAGGGTGTATGTGCGACTCGTTTAGATCATGAGCTGGCACAAAAAAGCAAGAAAACTACTTTTACAGTATCAATGATCAGTACCGGTGAATGGGATAGGGATGGAAAAAGGAACTCCATCCATTATAAAAAAAAAACTCTACCATATCCCTCTATTGTGTATGAAGTTTATGGTTTCCGTTGGTGTAAATCCAATCACCTGAATTTAAGATGATAAGAAATTACTCCATTGGTAACAAATGGTTATCCATTAAGCGGAGGAAATCTTATTTAAAAAGCATAAAACATAAAGATTAGGTAGGCTCCCAATCTGGCAAGAACGGACTAAGAGGGTCAGCTACCCAGCAAACTTTCATAATTAAATACCGTTACTGTATAGGTAGATCTGATTGTGAAAGACCTATTACTGGATAATTCATGGGTAGAGCCAAAGCGTGTGAACTATACAAGTTCCCAATAACATCAATTAGTTGATTAAATATTAAATTAAAGTATAAAGTAAAGGCTCCGGTGTATAGAGAAGACCTCACCGTTTAAGAAGTAACCATAGAAACGAAGGAACCCACTATTTCTTTTTTTATTTCTTTTATTTACTATATTTTTGATACCTAGGAAAATACAATTTCTTAGTTCTGTCTTATTTCGCAGTGAAATACCTAAAAAAAAATCGTGGTCGGGAAGGTTAGAGTAGCCAAAGCCATTGGAATTTTGATTTTATACATTGGAAAAATCCGTTTTGTTATTAATAGACTAGGAAGGGGGAAAAGAATAACTGAAAGAAAGGCAATCAATTAGTTATTCGTCAAAGTTTCATTTATTCAATGACCAGAATTAAACGGGGATATATAGCTCGGAGACGTAGAACAAAAATTCGTTTATTTGCATCAAGCTTTCGAGGGGCTCATTCAAGGCTTACTAGAACTATTACTCAACAGAAAATAAGAGCTTTAGTTTCGGCTCATCGGGATAGGGATAGGAAAAAGAGAGATTTTCGTCGTTTGTGGATCACTAGGATAAACGCAGTAATTCGCGAAAGGGGAGTATCCTATAGTTATAGTAGATTAATACACGATCTGTACAAGAGACAGTTGCTTCTTAACCGTAAAATACTTGCACAAATAGCTATATCAAATAGGAATTGTCTTTATATGATTTCGAACGAAATCATAAAGGAAGTAGATTGGAAAGAATCCACCAGAATAATTTAAATGGAGTTACCCGGAGAATGAACTCCGGGAAGGTAGAGTAGAAATTAGTATGAGAAAATATACTAAAGTAGTCAAAATGAATGAACACGTTCAATTCAATAAAAACAGATTTCTTTTTTTCCGATTCATTTTTTTCTTAGGACACGATACTCAAATCTAGATTCACTCAAATCTAGATTCTTGTAATTATGATTCAAGTGAAGAAAAAGTAAGCCTATTTATTTCGGGCTTTAAAACCAGTAGTTCTAGCGGTCGACTCGGTTCTTTCAAATTGTTTCTCATTATTGAGAAAAGGTAACAAAGATAAAATACGAGCTTGTTTTATAGCAAGAGTAATTAATCGTTGTTGTTTCAAGGTCAATCTATTCACACGTCTTGATAATATTTTTCCTTGTTCACTAATAAATCGACTAATTAAACTCATGTTTCTATAATCAATTCGATCCCCCGATTGAATCGGGGGCAAACGCCTACGAAAAGATCGCTTGAATTTAAGAAAAGGTCGCTTGGAT